GGACACTCAAGAAATCCGTTGGACAAGCGGATTCACATCTCTTACAACCTACACAGTCCTCTGTTCTTGGAGCAGGAGCAATTTGCTTAGCTTTACATCCGTCCCAAGGTATCATTTCCAATACATCTGTGGGGCAGGCTCGTACACATTGAGTACACCCTATACATGTATCATAAATCTTTACTGAATGTGACATTGGATCTATCAATTTTTTGAACGTTATCAATTTTCGATCTGGTAAAATCAGTAGTAACTGAATCATATATTGTAGACACCAGACGAATCAGTGGTTTACCAGAATTTTTTTTTAATTTAATAATCAATCTACTTCTGGATCTGGTCATGAGAATGAGAGAGGTCCAAGATACTTTGATTTATTACGTTTCAGCAAACATGGTCATACGAGTTATACACGACACGCTAATTCTAATTGATAAATATTCTATATATCTGTCTTTATTTATATCATTACGACTATTTATTCAACAAATTCGATTGATTGATACGAGTTGATTTTCTGTTACGATAGATCGACGAAACAATAGCTGGCCCAATAGCTGCTTCAGCGGCTGCAATAGCTATAACAAAGATCGAGAAAATGTCTCCTTTTAATTGTCGACTATCAAATAAATCAGAAAATGTTACGAGATTTAGATTAACCGCATTCAGTATAAGCTCAAGACACATAAGTGCTCTAACCATGTTTCGGCTTGTGATCAATCCATAAATACCGATAGAAAATAAATAGGCACTCAAAATAAGTATATGCTCGGTCATCATTGACCAACTCCTCATCAATTGAGATTGATTTCAATATGAACAACAATACAATTTAACCGATTTGATTGACTAGAATATAACAAGTACGGAAAAAAGAAAGGTATTAGTAATGGATCGAACTCAAACCCATTCAATTTAATATATGAACAATAGAATATCAAAATGGAACTGAAGGGAAATTGATGTCATAATAGTAACACAGAACAAAACACGGCCTTGTTTATTTTATTTGATTTTGGATTTCTAATTCTAAGTATTTATTACTGACGAGCCATAGCAATTGCACCTATCAAAGCAACTAAAAGAATTATAGAAATGAGTTCAAATGGAAGATAAAAATCTGTTGATAAATGAATTCCAATTTGTTGAACGTTACTTGTCAGGTCCTGCTCTATAATCTGGTTTGATCTTGTAGTCCAAATAATCCCGTACCATGACGTATCTGAGATAGTAGTAATTAGTGAAAAAAGAATACTTGTACAAACCAGTGAAGTAACTCCATCTCCAACTGTCCAAAGATATAAATCCTTGTAATATTCTGAACCATTCATGAACATCACAGCAAATACGATTAAGACATTTACGGCTCCCACGTAAATAAGGAGCTGTGCAGCAGCTACAAAATAGGAGTTAGATGGAATATGGAATAAGGATATACAAACAAGAACCAATCCTAATGAAAAGGCAGAATAAATTGGATTGGTAAGTAATACCACCCCTAGGCCTCCTAATATAAGACCTGATCCTAGAAATACTAAAAGAATATCATGTATTGATCCAGGTAAATCCATTATGTGTAAAATAAGAGATAAATAAGTTGAAATATTTCATTTTCATGACCTTACTGACCGGGCCAGGAAAAAAGAGGTTACCCTATCTTTCTTTTTTTTTTTCTTGTATATGCCTAATTGAATTGAATCTTAATGTGGTGTGGATTGATGTAGATACAGTTATTGGACCAATCCCGCTTTTGTATCCGAAAGAGTAGTTGAAATTTGATATTTCGAAATCATCACGGATATATGAATCTATTCTAAATCCAAATCAAGCCGTGATTCTCACCAATCAATAGTTATGTTTTGTAGTTACTAACCAACCAAAATGAAAGAAACTTCGCTTCTTTAGATCAAAACGGAATCTTAGTAATTGGTAATCGTTCTTGAATCAAGGGGGTTATCCGTGGCTATTTTTATTTGAGTCGAATTCATAATTGTTCGAATTGTGTAATCGCCAATTACTGACATTGGTAACCGACCCAAAGCAATTTGATTATAATTTAATTCGTGACGATCGTAAGTAGAAAGTTCATATTCTTCAGTCATTGATAAACAGTTTGTTGGACAATACTCGACGCAGTTACCACAAAATATACAGATTCCGAAATCAATACTATAATTAAGCAATCGTTTCTTTCTAATATCTGTTTCCAATCTCCAATCAACAACGGGTAGATCTATGGGGCATACACGAACACATACTTCACAAGCAATGCATTTATCAAATTCAAAGTGGATTCGACCGCGGAAACGCTCTGATGTGATCGATTTTTCATAAGGATATTGAATAGTTACAGGTAAACGATTCGCGTGGGATAAGGTAATCATGAAACTTTGACCAATGTACCTTGCAGCTCGTACTGTTTGTTGACCATAATTCATGAACCCAGTCACCATAGGGAACATATCGTGGATATCCATGAATAAATTGATGTTTCTTTCTC